GGGAGTTTTTTTTATCCCATTCATGTATCATAGATCCGAGGGTAGATTTTTATCCCCTGCCCGCCCTTTCCCTTTCTTTCCTGTATTTTACGTATCACAGAAACTGGGAATTGAGAATCTATCTCAAAAAACGGTCTGACTGCCTGGTATTCATTCTTTTTTGCTTGGAGACATTGTGGTCAGTAACATTGGCGAATTAGGTCAAGGTACGGAAAGAGAGGGATTCGAACCCCCGGTAAACAAAAGTCTACATAGCAGTTCCAATGCTACGCCTTGAACCACTCGGCCATCTCTCCTACACAACGATTATGACCGAGAACTCGCGTGAATAGCGAGTTGTTCAAATTCGATTGTTAGATGGGTACGGACAATCGAATCCATTCTAACTAGAAAAATAGAAACTCTTTCAGCAAATAAAAAATTCTTCCTTTGCCTTTGAGTCTGGGGAAAAAGAGAATTTTTTTGTTTGTGAAAAACTTTTCAAAACAATAAAAGTATATATCTTGTTTGCAAAAATGACGCTCCTATTTTTTCTGATATTTCTGCCTGATTTAATCAATGAATTGGAACGAATCAACGGATCGGTCTATTTTTTTTTTTTTTTTTAATGCGTCTGCTTTTATGTTATTTTGTACTGTACAATTCCTTTGTTTGTGGGATCATTTTCTCACAAGAGGTAATGAAACGAATTATAGAATGGATTTTTACCTATGCCTAGATCGCGGATAAATGGAAATTTTATTGATAAGACTTTTTCAATTGTAGCCAATATATTATTACGAATAATTCCGACAACTTCAGGAGAAAAAGAGGCATTTAGCTATTACAGAGATGGTGCGATTTGATTATTTTTTATTTACCGCTTTCGGTCTTAGGAGAAAGAAAGACGATTCGGGATAGAAAAGAACGAAAAAAAATTATTGAAAAAATCTACGCTTGTTGAAGGTGAAGTTTATAGATAAAACCATTCCTTCTGTCGTGTATCCCCGATTAATGCAGCCTCCGATGCTTCAATTGTCGATTCTAGTATTGAGCGAAAGGTTACACCTATGGGTTCTGTATTGCAAGTCAACCCTACTACATCAGTACCAACAGGCGGCATAGGGGAAGAGGCGCTACGTCTAGGAATCAGCAACACGAAAACTTTGTTATAAACTGCCCCTTTTCCTTATCGGGATCGGGACTAAGAAGAATGGTTGGGATAACAAACATCCATCTCGTTCGTACTGTGGATACCCTTATAACCATCGAAGACTGTTGAAGTGATTAATTCCTGGAAATTAAGGGGCGTTGAGAACAAAGAAATTGTTGGAGTTTACAGTTTGATCTAGTACCAGTACCAACACGCGTGATATTAAGAATAAGAAAAAGCTTTTGCAGGAAGGTTGGCTAGAGATTTCTTGTAAAAACATTAGCCCCACTCAGTTCATAATGAGAATATTTCAATCTTTTTTGATTCCATGTATTATTCTATTCTCATTATGCACATAAGGGAGGAGCCGTATGAGATTTTCATCTCATGTACGGTTCTGAAACGGAGAATTCTTTGAATCGAATGACGACCGTAACGGATGTCAGCTCAATCCGAAGGCAATTATGCGGAAGCTTTACAGAATTATTATGAAGCTATGCGACTAGAAATTGATCCCTACGATCGAAGCTATATACTCTATAACATAGGCCTTATCCACACAAGTAACGGAGAACATACAAAAGCTTTAGAATATTATTTTCGGGCACTCGAACGAAATCCATTCTTACCACAAGCTTTGAATAATATGGCTGTGATCTGTCATTACGTGCGACTATCTCTACTATAGAAAGAAAAAAAGAAAAGAAAAAAAAAGGGGGGAGGGGAAGAAAGAGCAAATACACTAATAAATACTAGAAAAAAATAGGCTTTCTACATATGCATCGTGCAAAAAACGATTTTTATCAGCTGTAGCAAAGAAAGAAACCTCATAGAAGTCGAAATATGAAGAAATCGATATGCCTAGATAGTTTATTCTATGGATAAAGGATCTAATTGATAGAGGAAGCACCGTAAAGACCAATTCGCGAGGTTTTGGGCCGATGCCGATCCAATAAGAACTGCTTATTTATGTCATGATATGAGATAAAAGTAAGGAATCCACTTATGTAATAAAGTCGATCCCCTAAGGTATTAAGCAGCGGTGTAGCATCAGATCCCAAAGACAGTAAGTCTTTTCTTTCTTAGGAAGAAAGGTCTTTTTCAAAGATTCTATATCAATTTTTATATGAAACCGAGATAGATACCTTTCAGAAAATTCTAACTATAGTGGAAATGCTTCTATGTTATTCTTCTGACGGTGGGAGAAAAGATAAAATGAAAGCAAAGCTGATTATTAATTTAATCAAAAGTCAAGTTTGAAACTCATGCTCATGGAATTAACCTCTTTTGGTTAACCCGCGAAAAAAAGAATAAAGATTGATCTATGAGAAATCGAATTCAATTCGCTATACTAGATTCAAAAACCCG